AAAAAGATAAAAAAAAAATTATTATTCTATTAAATAAATGAATAAATGCAATTTCAAAGAATACCCCGATTCAGTATATTATTCACCGTGTATTTTATTTTTAATCGTTTAATTCGCGAGGAGCTGGATGAGAAGAAATTCTCATGTCCAGTTCTGTAGTAGAGATGGATGGAATTGATAAACAACCATCAACTATAACCCCAAAAGAACCAGATTCCGTAAACAACATAGAGGAAGAATGAAAGGAATATCTTATCGAGGTAATCGTATTTGCTTTGGTAGATATGCTCTTCAAGCACTTGAACCCGCTTGGATCACGTCTAGACAAATAGAAGCGGGGCGTCGAGCAATGACACGAAACGCACGCCGCGGTGGAAAAATCTGGGTACGTATATTTCCAGACAAACCAGTTACAGTAAGACCGACCGAAACGCGTATGGGTTCGGGGAAAGGATCTCCCGAATATTGGGTAGCTGTTGTTAAACCTGGCAGAATACTTTATGAAATGAGCGGAGTAGCAGAAAATATAGCCAGAAGGGCTATTTCAATAGCGGCATCAAAAATGCCTATACGAACTCAATTCATTCTTTCGGTATAGGATAGAAATGTAGAACAAAAGGAAAGAATTTTTTTGATAAAAAAAACAATTGTAGGTTTCTTGTTTTGAACAAACAATATTTCTTTTTTTTTTCACCCCTTCCATTGAAAAAGACAAAATCAATAAAAAAAGATATGATTCAACCTCAAACCCATTTGAATGTAGCCGATAACAGCGGGGCCCGAGAATTGATGTGTATTCGAATCATAGGAGCTAGTAATCGACGATATGCTCATATTGGTGACGTTATTGTTGCTGTAATCAAAGAAGCAGTACCAAATACACCTCTAGAAAGATCAGAAGTGATCCGAGCTGTAATTGTACGTACTTGTAAAGAACTCAAACGCGACAACGGTATGATAATACGATATGATGACAACGCTGCAGTTGTTATTGATCAAGAAGGAAATCCCAAGGGAACCCGAATTTTTGGCGCGATCCCCCGGGAATTAAGACAGCTAAATTTCACTAAAATAGTTTCATTAGCACCCGAAGTATTATAAGGGAATACCGTAATATCGTTTTTAATATAGTTTTATAGTATTTGAATGAAATGGATTACTTTAATTAGTAGATTGTTTGTATATCACGTATATACCTTTTAAAATTCATAAATATTTATGAATTCAGAAAAAAATAAATAGAGCATGTTGATTATATCAAAATTCGGGGGCAACAATAATCTTAGTTTATCATGAGTAAAGACACTATTGCTGACATAATAACCTCTATACGAAATGCTGACATGAATGAAAAAAGAACCGTTCGAATACCATCTACTAATATCACTGAAAATATTGTTAAAATCCTTTTACGAGAAGGTTTTATTGAAAACGTGAGAAAACATCAGGAAAGCAATAATTTTTTTTTGGTTTTAACCCTACGACATCGAAGGAATAGGAAAGGACCATATAGAACTGTTTTAAATTTAAAACGGATCAGTCGGCCCGGCCTGCGAATCTATTCTAACTATCAACGAATTCCGAGAATTTTAGGCGGAATGGGGATTGTAATTCTTTCTACTTCTCGAGGGATAATGACAGACCGAGAGGCTCGAATAGAAGGAATCGGCGGGGAAATTTTGTGTTATATATGGTAATCTTTCTGATAGCCAAATCATATGCGAAACTTTCATATTTGTGAAAAAAAGAGTAAAGGGTAGTTTTATAATATTATGCCTCTTTAATTAGTTGATGCTTCAAAGTCGTTTTACCTGGAATGAAAGAGAAAGAACAAAAACGGATTTGCGAAGGTTTAATTACTGAGCTACGTCCCAATGGTATGTATGTTTCGAGTTCGTTTAGATAACAAAAATCCGATTCTAGGTTTTGCTTCGGGAAAGGTTCAACGTAATTTTATACATATACTCCCTATAAATTAAATATAATCATAGTAAATTAACAAAATTGTGGTAAGTTCTTATGATTCAACTAAAGGGAATATAATTTGTATATTATAGTCAGTATATTCAAAAGTAAAGACTCAAATAATTAGTAAAGAGTAAAGACTCAAATAATTAGTAAAGACTCAAATAATTGGGTGGTTTTTTGATTTCAACATTCTTTCGTAGGGATACAATTCGAAGTTAAAAATTTTAAGAAATTTATTTTCTTCCAATTAAATTTAAGTAGATTCAGAATTAAGAAAAGGAGTGACAAATATGAAAATAAGGGCCTCCGTTCGTAAAATTTGTGAAAAATGTCGATTGATCCGTAGGCGAGGACGAATTATAGTAATTTGTTCCAACCCGAGACATAAACAAAGACAAGGATAATCTTTTTAAATCAAAAAGGACTCCCGAAATCTAAAGGACCTGATATACAGACGTACAAAAAAATCAGTAAAAAACCAGGATCCGTTTTGACATGAAATGGATATATCCATATATCTCTGACTTATATT